TGGAGTAGATACACGAATCGCTTTAAATACAAGAAGCCGAGTGGGCGGATTAGTCCGAGTGGAGAGAAAAAAAAAAAGGATTGAACTGAAAATCTTTTCTGGAGATATCCATTTTCCTGGAGAGACAGATAAGATATCCCGACACAGTGGCATCTTGATACCCCCAGGAACAGGAAAAACAAATTCTAAGGAATCCAAAAAATGGAAAAATTGGATCTATGTCCAACGGATCACACCTACTAAGAAAAAGTATTTTGTTTTAGTTCGACCCGTAGTGACATATGAAGTATTGGACGGTATAAATTTAGCAACACTCTTCCCCCCGGATCTGTTACAAGAAAGGGATAATATGCAACTTCGAGTTGTCAATTATATTGTTTACAGAAATGGCAAACCAATTCGGGGAATTTCTGATACAAGTATTCAATTAGTTCGGACTTGTTTAATTTTGAATTGGGACCAAGACAAAAAAAGTTCTTCTATCGAAGAGGCTCATACTTCCTTTGTTGAAGTAAGTACAAATGGTCTGATTCGAGATTTCCTAAGAATTGACTTAGTGAAATTCCCTATTTCGTATCTCAGAAAAAGGAATGATCCCTCAGGCTCAGGATTGATCTCAGATTCAGATAATGTGTCAGATCACACCAATAGCAATCCCTTTTATTCCAAGACAAAAATTCAACAATTACTTAGCCAAAATCAAGGAACTATTCGCACGTTGTTAAATAAAAATAAGGAATGTCCATCTTTGATAATTTTGTCATCATCTAATTGTTTCCGAATGGGTCCATTCAACGCTGGAAAATATCACAATGTGATAAAAGAATCAATTAAAAAAGATCCTATAATTAAAATTAGGAATTCGATTGGCCCTTTAGGAACAGTCCTTCAATTTGTGAATTTTTATTCATTTTACTATTTAATAACTCATAATCCTATTTTGGTAACTAAATATTTGCAACTTGAAAATTTAAAACAGACTTTTCAAGTAATTAACTATTATTTAATGGATGAAAATGGGAGAATTTTGAATCCCGATTCATGCAGTAACATCGTTTTGAATTCATTCAATTTGAATTGGTATTTTCTCCATCATAATTATTATCATAATTATTTTGAAGAAAGATCCACAATAATTAGTCTTGGACAGTTTATTTGTGAAAATGTATGTATATCCAAAAACGGACCCCATCTCAAATCGGGTCAAGTTTTGATTGTTCAAGTTGACTCTGTAGTAATAAGATCCGCCAAGCCTTATTTGGCCACTCCAGGAGCAACTGTTCATGGTCATTATGGAGAAATCCTTTACGAAGGAGATACATTAGTTACATTTATATATGAAAAATCGAGATCCGGTGATATAACGCAGGGTCTTCCAAAAGTGGAACAAGTGTTAGAAGTGCGTTCAATTGATTCAATATCGATGAACCTAGAAAAAAGAATTGAGGGTTGGAACGAGCATATAAAAAAGATTCTTGGAATTCCTTGGGGATTCTTGATTGGGGCTGAACTAACTATAGTGCAAAGTCGTATATCTTTGGTTAATAAGATCCAAAAGGTTTATCGATCCCAGGGGGTGCAAATCCATAATAGGCACATAGAAATTATTGTACGCCAAATAACATCAAAGGTGTTGGTTTCAGAGGATGGAATGTCTAATGTTTTTTTACCTGGAGAACTAATTGGATTGTTGCGAGCGGCGCGAACGGGGCGCGCTTTGGAAGAATCGATCTGTTACCGCGCCATCCTATTGGGAATAACAAGGGCATCTTTGAATACTCAAAGTTTCATATCTGAAGCGAGTTTTCAAGAAACTGCTCGAGTTTTAGCCAAAGCTGCTCTCCGGGGCCGTATCGATTGGTTGAAAGGCCTAAAAGAGAACGTTGTTATAGGAGGGATGATACCCGTTGGTACCGGATTCAAAGGATTAGTGCATCGTTCAAGGCAACATAAGAACATTCCTTTGAAAACCAAAAAGAAGAATTTTTTCGAGGGGGAAATCGGAGATATTTTGTTCCACCACAGAGAATTATTTGATTCTTCCATTTCAAAGAAGTTTCATGATACATCAGAACAATCATTTAGAGGATTTAATGATTCCTAAAAGTGGATTCATACTTTTTTTTTTAATTAAAAAAACTCTTTATTTATGGTCATTTTTGGGGGTAATCAAAAAAAAGATAATAACGAATAGAGGGTAGGGGTTTGGATTGTGTATCGACATCCACATGGCCAATCTCCGGTAGAAGAAAAGGTTCCATCGGAACAATTATTTAGTTCAGGGCAACCTCGTCGCTTTTTTTTTTGAAAAAAAAAAAGCGGAAGTGGGGGGGAGAAATGACAAGAAGGTATTGGAATATCAATTTGGAAGAGATGATGGAAGCGGGAGTTCATTTTGGTCATGGTACTAGGAAATGGAATCCTAGGATGGCACCTTATATTTCTGCCAAGCGTAAAGGTATTCATATTACAAATCTTACTAAAACTGCTCGTTTTTTAT